ATTCCGTAAAAGATGAGATCAGTAAATGGGAATTCACTGAAATTGAATCTTTGTGAGATCGTCAATAGTGTACCAAGGGTGTCTTTAGAGTATACTGAATCAGTATAGCTATCCTTCTTCTGACACAGCAACGCAATTTCACAATTAGTATCGAAATGTAGTGCTAAATAATTTCTTTTTTCTTTTATTGTTGCCTGTCGATGTAGAATTATATACCATTCAATTGAATAGAAAATTTTTCAAATTCCGGTAGTAGTATAAGGGTTATCCCCATTATTGGCTTGGGATTAGAAACTGAAGATCAGATAAAATGTGAATCCGACGGGTTGCTTTCAAATAATTCGCGAGGGAGATTCACATATTACCTTCTCCTACAATTCAATTCAATGCGAAATTTAGAAATATTCTTTCTTTTTGTGTTTGTAGAAGATGTTTTTTGTTGGAACCCCCCCCCTTTTTTTTTTCATTTTTAAGGAATTGGTTAGTTGTCCAGTAACAAGTAAGACTAGCCAATAGTCTTCGATGAAAGAAAGAGAACAAACAAGGAATAAAATAATAAATATTCTCGATGGACGCATTGTTGTATTATAGACCCCAAGGGTCCTTCTTTATTGATCTAATTTAATTCTAAGGGCGGGGCTTTCTGATTTTAAATATGTAAAGACAAAATAGATAAGTTTCGCACGATTAAATCATGCGAAACTTTCTTCTCATTAGAGATATTAATGCGAATGAACCTACTACTGACTCTAATGAGTTCAAATTCAAGTAAGTAATAAAGTTAAAGGAAAGGGCATTCTATTCTATTCTATTCTATTAGAATATAAGGTCACTCTTTATTCGAAAATACACAATGTATTCGATACAATAATAAAAAAAAAAAAAGATCAAAATAAAATAAAAATAGAAATGATTTTCCAATTTGAAAGCTATTCCGTTTTCTTTTTTGAATGAAGTTACACAACACAATTTTTTCTTATTTAAGATTTTGATTATTAATTAGAATATTAGTACAGGAATATTCCTTTTTAAGAGTTGCACAACGAATCCTGTTGATTCGGAATCACGGGATGCTTAGATATCACAGATGATGAATTGATTTCTTACCTATGTCACTCCATTTTTGTTATTACTGTCTATAATGATTGATGGATCAAAAACTTTCAATTGAAAGAATAAGTTCCATTGGTATTTTTGCTGATTCTTGTTTGTATCTTTCAAAATTAGAAATTTAGGGAAGTGCTTTATAAACAAACATATGTATAAAGATAACATATTTCATTTAGCCTCTTTATGCCTACTATAACTAGTTATTTCGGTTTTCTACTAGCGGTTTTAACTATAACTTCCGCTCTATTTATCGGGTTGAGCAAGATACGACTTATTTGAAATTAATTGAACGAACAATTCATAAAAAAAAACGAAATCTTTCTGTGTTATTCCATATATTCTCTAGTTTCTTACCGTGCCAATTTCCAATTCTTGGTCATTGAGATTCATGGTCAATACGAATTAAAATTTAAGAATAGATATTCCCTCTCCTTTTCCTCTTTCAAACAAATTGAAATGATTGAAGTTTTTCTATTTGGAATTGTCTTAGGTCTAATTCCTATTACTTTGGCTGGATTATTTGTAACTGCATATTTACAATACAGACGTGGTGATCAGTTGGACCTTTGATTAATTAATATCTCTTTTTTTGATTGACCCCCCACTTGCTTTAATTTTCAATTTTAATACATAGGAGGTCAAATTTAGATTCCTGTTCAATTATTTCAGTGTTATTTTCGACCTAAGAATAACAAGAATGGAATCACGCCCTGTAGGATTTGAACCTACGACATCGGGTTTTGGAGACCCACGTTCTACCGAACTGAACTAAGAGCGCTTTATTCTCACACTAAAAATCTTGTAACCCTAATCCATTTTTGCATGCATATACTATTCTATAGAAGAGAGTCAAATTAAAGATTGATCATGTTCTGGATGCCCAATTTTATTTAATCGATTTCAATTGATCCCTCGTTACGATTACTGCTCATAAGATAAGCAATAGGTAGGGATGACAGGATTTGAACCCGTGACATTTTGTACCCAAAACAAACGCGCTACCAAGCTGCGCTACATCCCTTTCAATTGGTCTACAGTGTCATTGTAGAGAATCCCTGTATTGTTTTCCACATCTTTATTTCCTCCATTCATATACAAAAATTATCTTGTGATTTCTTCTTTTTGATCTCATATATTATATATAACTATAACGTATTCATATAACATATAATTTATTATAGTAAAAGACTTATATACGTTACGTATAATGAAACCCGCTGTAAAAAAAATGAATATTTTTCGTGAATGCTGGGACAGAAAAGGGCGTATCTTTTTTTTTAAGAAAAGGAATATTCTACTGAATCATTGTACATTTCAATTTTAATTAGGGATTCCGCGGACAAATACAAGCGATCATTAACTACATATACGTCTGATCATATATGTATTACAAATTAAAATAAAGAGGGAGGATTTAAAATAAAATGCGAGATCTAAAAACATATCTCTCCGTGGCACCGGTAGTAAGTACCATATGGTTCGGGTTTTTAGCAGGTCTATTGATAGAGATCAATCGTTTATTCCCGGATGCGTTGATATTCCCCTTTTTTTCATTCTAGTTAGTTACATGGGAAGGGGTGAAGAAGATTAGAGATATAATAAAATATCTGTGACTAATCCCTCCCCTTCCGTTCTTTTCATTTTAGAATTTTTAAAATTATAATAAGTTCGAAAAGAGAAAGAATAAAAGTGGATTCAACTTCAGTGAAACTCGTAACTCAGGCCGGGGCTCGAATTCAAATTTTATTTTAATTAATATGATAAGAGAATGAGAACGTAAATGGAAATTGATGGGTAGGTCAACAATATCATACAAAATAAAATACTTAAATGAAAAACGAAATACTATACTGGGATTCTAAATATAGTTAGAAATTATTGTATTACTTATTATTACTATCTTGATTGCAACTAAATCTTTCATAATTTGATTTCGAGTTAGCAACTTCTATTTTTTTTCGTTCCTTTCTTCTCTTTGGATCGGAAAATAGAATAGTTGAGTGAATCAAAAATACAAAGGAGGTTCATGGCCAAGGGTAAAGATGTTCGAGTAACAGTCTTTTTGGAATGTACCAATTGTGCTGTTCGAAATGGTGCTAATAAGGAATCAATGAATATTGGTATTTCCAGATATATTACTCAAAAGAATCGACACAATACGCCTAGTCGATTGGAATTGAGAAAATTCTGTCCCTTTTGTTACAAACATACAATTCATGGGGAGATAAAGAAATAGATCGAACCGATCGCGATCGCCCGTATGTCACCCTTCCAAGGAAGATGAAAAATGACATATATTATATATACCATATATTTAAAGATAAACAAACCAAAAAAAAATACCCGACGAAATAAAATAGGATTTTCGGGATAAGGAATAAACAAATCATGGATAAATCCAAGCGACTCTATTTTAAATCCAAGCGATCTTTTCGTAGGCGTTTGCCCCCGATCCAGTCGGGGGATCGAATTGATTATAGAAACATGAGTTTAATTAGTCGATTTATTAGTGAACAAGGAAAAATATTATCTAGACGGGTGAATAGATTAAACTTAAAACAACAACGATTAATTACTAGTGCTATAAAGCAAGCTCGTATTTTATCTTTGTTACCTTTTCTTAATAATGAGAAACAATTTGAAAGAGGTGAGTCGACCGCTAGAACTACGGGTCTTAGAATCAAAAATAGATAGGCTACTCTTCACTTGAATCAAAATTCCATTCCAATACGAACTCAAAGGCAGATTGATGTTTTGTTCGAAAAATTCGCGAATCCAAATTTTATTATTTTATTGTCGTGTCATAAGAAAAAAAAAGAATTGGGGAAAAAGAATCAATCTTTTTTTATTGAACGTCTTGTTTGTTCATTTTGCCAACTTTATTATATTATTCTATTTTATCATACTAATTTCTATTCTACCTTCCCGGAGTTAATTCTCCAGTGCACTCCATTAAAATGGAAAACATTCCTATGGAGTCCTTCCAATCTGCTTATTTTAGAATCTCATTGGAAATCGTATAAAGACAATTTCTATTTAATATAGCTATTTGCGCAAGGATTTTACGATTAAGAAGCAATTGCCCCTTGTAAAGATTTTTTATTAAAATATTATAACTATAGTATATGCAATTCCCGCGAATTGTTGCATTTATACGAGTGATCCACAAACGGCGAAAATCTCTCTTTTGCCTACCTCTATCCCGATAAGCCGAAAACAAAGCTCTTATTTTCTGTTGGGTAATAGTTCGAGTAAGTCTTGAATGAGCCCCTCGGAAGCTTGATGCAAATAAACGAATTTTTGTTCTACGTCTCCGAGCTATATATCCTCGTTTAATTCTGGTCATTGAATAAATGAAACTTTGATGAATAACTAATTGATTTCCTTTCTTTCAGTTATTCCTTTCCCCTTTACTAGTTTATTAATAACAAAACGGATTCTTCCAATGTATAAAATAAAAACTCCAATGGCTTTTGCTACTATAACCTTCCCGACCACGATTTGTTCTTTTTTTTTTCTAGGCATTTCACCTCGAAATAAGAAATTGTGTTGATACTAAATAATAAAAAAAGCATATTAAATAAAAACAAAAAAAGTAGTAAATATAAATGAATAAAATAGTGGGTTCCATCGTTTCTATGGTTACTTCTTAAACGGCGAGGTCCCTTCTATACACCGGAGCCCCTTCTTTCATTTAATCAATGCTATTGTTAACTTGTACAGTTCACGCTCTTTGGCTCTACCCATGAATTATTCAGTAATCAGTCTTTCACAACTAGATCTACCTATACAGTAACGGTATTTAATTATGAAGTGAAGATTTGCTGTGTAGCTGACCCTCTTAGTCCGTTGTTGCAAGAGAAAGGGCATAATCTTTCTGCCTTTTAAATAGGATTTCCCCCGCTTAATGGATAAACATTTGCTACCAATGGGAAATTCTTTATCATCTTAAATTTCAAATTGAGACAATTGGATTTACACCAATAGAAACCATAAATTTTGATACACAATAGAAGGATATGATAGATACTTTTTAGATAGTGAATGGAGTTCTTCCATTTTATCCCATTTACTGGTACTGATCACTGATACTGGAAAAATGGGTTCTTTTATTTTGTCCCAGTCCATGCTCTGAACGAGTCACACATACACCCTAGTACATGTTCCTCGTCGCTGAGGGCATCCCCCAAGGGCGGGGGATTTCGTGACATTTCTGATTGGCTGTCGTGTCTTTCTAATAAGTTGTTTAATAGTTGGCATCTTGACTCGTATACATAATGAGCTGGTTTAGATCGATCCTAACCGGCCGATTAGGAATTAGTTCTATATTAATAGATTAATTAATAGAATACTATATCAAACCCGGTAAGAAGATAAAATTTCAAATGGCGTATTTGCACGAAATCCCTCTTATTTTTTATTCTACCGCTACAAGATCAACAATTCCATGAGCTTGGGCTTCTGTTGCTGACATAAAAGCATCTCTTTCCATGTCTTCGGATACAACCCATAAGGGTTTGCCCGTTCTTTGTACATAAACCCTTGTGATGGTTTCGCGTAGCTTTAGCAGTTCTTCCGCTTCCAGGATAAATTCTCCTGTTTGTGCCTCATAAAAAGAACTAGCAGGTTGATGGATCATTACCCTGATTCTATAACCTAATAAATGGTTCTTCTATCTTGAAGATAAATCAAAGAGAAGAAATTAAATAAAGTAAAGAATAATAATACGAAAAACAAAAGATAGAATTGAACAACCGTACAGGCATCTTTTGCGCATTGCATACGGCTATACAATGGAATTTACTTTTTACCTTTCATCGAAGAGACATAAAATAAAATATAGGGTCTATCAGACCCAGATCGGTAAATAATCCAATAACCATCCTTCATTTTATTTTGGAATAGTTAAAAAATACTATGATGGCTCCGTTGCTTTATATATTTATTTAGTCTGTTACTCAGCAATCCCAAAGTTTCTCTTTTTTTGTATTCTTTCATAAGATAAATATTGTTATTAGCTTTCTGGTGTGAAAACAAAAAAGTTTGTGACGCTGCAATAGGCTTCCGATAGATCAGATAAAATCGGAAATGCCCTTTATCCCATACTACTCTTTCGATATATAATCTAATGATTTTTGAAAAAAAAAAAATAAAAAAAAGATTTCTTATATCGAATTCAAAATGCCATGCTATTATTACTTAATAGTCATATTTCATATGGCGAAGGCATAGTCTTCTTTTTTCTCTCTCAAATAGAAAACTCATTGGCGCCGAGCATGAGGGAATGCTAGACGTTTGGTAATTTCTCCTCCGACCAGAATAAAAGATCCCATTGAAGCGGCTAATCCCATGCATATTGTCTGTACATCTGGTCGTACAAATTGCATAGTATCATAAATAGCTACTCCGGGTATTACCCACCCCCCCGGAGAGTTTATAAAAAAATACAGATCTTTGGTATCATCCTCTAGACTGAGATATACCATAAGACCAATAAGTTGATTCGAGATCTCGCTATCAACCTCTTGGCCTAAAAAAAGTAATCTTTCTCGATAAAGTCGGTTGATTAGGATATAATTGTATCCTTAGGAACCGTACGCGCACCTTTTGATGCATACGGTTTACCAAAAATCGCGAAAAAAAAAAGAATCAATGTGTAGATTACAGCCCGCATTCTTTTTTCATAGCGGGCTCCTTCGAACTTCTAACAAAGGATTTTTTTCTTCCATTTTTCAAGAAAGATTAGGTTTGGCCTGTTTACTTTACCTATATATAAAATATATATATATATATATAAATTAAATCATTTACTAAACTTATCGAACGAACTTCTCATTGATGTATTGTTTCATCGAGATCGAATCCAAATCACGATGCCATTTTCTTGTTCCTGAACGGGTTTCTTCCATTTTTTTAGGTTTATGCCTCTACTCCGAGTAAAGATAGGCCCGATTTTTATTTGCACATATAGGGCAAATGCCCCAATACCACGTCTTTTGCTATGGCTTTCTTTTTTTCAATTTATTTCATGTCTTCCGCTAAATATTCAATGTATTCATTATATGACTCGATTGATTAAACAGTTTGAGATCGCTCCTGTTTCTATTATAAATAGAATAAAATATGTATTTATAAATATAATATGATATGATAAAAGTAGTAATTCATAGATATATTACCAATTGGGTTTTTTCTAAACGGAGCCTGGATACTTCATTTTATTGGTCCAATCGAGCCAACCATAAATTATTCTAAACCATAAATTATTCTAATTGATAATATTAATCTGGATACCCCTCCCCAAAAAGAAATATAATTTAATTGCATTTCACGCTCCAAATTTTTGATGATTCAATCAATCTTTTTTGGGCGAAAGGGAGGATATCTCGATCAGGGGAGAGAATGGGGAAATCCCATGTGACCCAATATATCTGACAAGTCGCACTATATGTCAACCCAAGACGCATCTTCCTCTCCAGGACTTCGAAAAGGTACTTTTGGAACACCAATAGGCATTAAATGAAAGAAAAAAAGAATTAAGTACTATATCTTACTTTGATGTGGAAGCGTAACAACGGGTTTATTGTCTTAATAAGATTATCCTTTCTCATAGTTTATACATAAATGAAATTGAATAAGTTCATAACATAAAAAAAGAAAACCAAATGATTATGACTAAATAAAGGAAAATTTTTACGAAACGAGTGGGTCTTTTGAATGATATGAACAAATATGTATGTCTTCACTCATAGAAAATGAAAGTGGGATCAATCCCCCCTACCATTGCGTATTGGTACTTATCGGGTATAGAATAGATCTGCTTCTTTTTGTTCCTCCAAACAGAATTCGTCTATTATTACTAAAAGAATAGAACAAATATTAATTCTTTCCTCGAGATAATCTACTGAAAGGGGGGGGTCCCGAGCATAGTTTTTTTTCCATCCAATGCAATAAAGTTACATAGTGTCTATTATTCGTTGAGAAAGGGGTATTTCCATGGGTTTGCCTTGGTATCGTGTTCATACCGTCGTATTGAATGATCCGGGTCGTTTGATTTCTGTCCATATAATGCATACAGCTCTAGTTGCTGGTTGGGCCGGTTCGATGGCTCTATACGAACTCGCGGTTTTTGATCCCTCTGACCCTGTTCTTGATCCAATGTGGAGACAAGGTATGTTTGTTATACCCTTCATGACTCGTTTAGGAATAACCAATTCGTGGGGCGGTTGGAGTATCACAGGAGGTACTATAACGAATCTGGGTATTTGGAGTTACGAAGGTGTGGCGGGGGCACATATTGTGTTTTCCGGCTTGTGTTTTTTGGCAGCTATTTGGCATTGGGTGTACTGGGATCTAGAAATATTTTCTGATGAACGTACAGGAAAACCTTCTTTAGATTTACCTAAGATTTTTGGAATTCATTTATTTCTTTCAGGGTTGGCTTGTTTTGGGTTTGGCGCATTTCATGTAACGGGGTTGTATGGCCCTGGAATATGGGTGTCCGATCCTTATGGACTAACCGGAAGGGTACAATCTGTAAATCCAGCGTGGGGTGTGGACGGTTTTGATCCTTTTGTTCCGGGCGGAATAGCCTCTCATCATATTGCAGCAGGGACATTGGGCATATTAGCCGGCCTATTCCATCTTAGTGTCCGTCCGCCCCAACGTCTATACAAAGGATTACGTATGGGAAATATTGAAACCGTCCTTTCCAGCAGTATCGCTGCTGTTTTTTTTGCCGCTTTTGTTGTTGCTGGAACTATGTGGTATGGTTCAGCAACTACCCCGATTGAATTATTTGGTCCCACTCGTTATCAATGGGATCAGGGATACTTCCAGCAAGAAATATATCGAAGAATTGGTGCTGGGCTATCCGAAAATCAAAGTTTATCAGAAGCTTGGTCTAAAATTCCTGAAAAATTAGCCTTTTATGATTACATTGGTAATAATCCGGCAAAGGGGGGATTGTTCAGAGCGGGCTCAATGGACAACGGGGATGGAATAGCTGTTGGGTGGTTAGGACACCCTATCTTTAGAGATAAAGAAGGGCGTGAACTTTTTGTACGTCGTATGCCTACTTTTTTTGAAACATTTCCGGTTGTTTTGGTAGATGGAGACGGAATTGTTAGAGCCGATGTTCCTTTTAGAAGGGCAGAGTCGAAGTATAGTGTCGAACAAGTAGGTGTAACTGTGGAGTTCTATGGTGGCGAACTGAATGGAGTCAGTTATAGTGATCCTGCTACTGTGAAAAAATATGCTAGACGCGCTCAATTGGGCGAAATTTTTGAATTAGATCGTGCTACTTTGAAATCCGATGGTGTTTTTCGTAGCAGTCCAAGGGGTTGGTTTACTTTTGGACATGCTTCGTTTGCTCTGCTCTTCTTCTTCGGACACATTTGGCATGGTGCTAGAACCTTGTTCCGAGATGTTTTTGCCGGTATTGACCCAGATTTGGATGCTCAAGTAGAATTTGGAGCATTCCAAAAACTTGGGGATCCGACTACAAGAAGACAAGTAGTTTGATACAAGATTGATTTCTTATCTTTTTTTGATTTAACATAAACAGGGTACCGGATAAATCTGGATTTGAATCGTTGCCTTTTCTTTGACTCTTTCTCTTTAGTTATTCGGGAGACACTCCAAAATAAACAGGCATGGAAGCTATAATTGTAAACCACAATCGAATCTATGGAAGCATTGGTTTATACATTCCTCTTAGTCTCGACTCTAGGAATAATATTTTTCGCTATCTTTTTTCGGGAACCGCCTAAAGTTCCAACTAAAAAGATGAAATGATTTTTGATTATCTCAATTGAAGTAATGAGCCTCCCAATATTGGGAGACTCATTACTTCAACTAGTCTCCGTGTTCCTCGAATGGATCTCTTAGTTGTTGAGAGGGTTGCCCAAAAGCAGTATATAAGGCGTACCCAGTAAAACTTACAAGTAAACCAGATATAGAGATGGCAACTAAGGTTGCTGTTTCCATTATTATATAAGTTTAAGACCACAACGGATCTATGATAAGATCATTTATTTACAATATAATGGTATACAAAGTCAACGGCTCTCAATGAATACAAAAATAGGATTTATGGCTACACAAACCATTGAGAATAGTTCTAGATCTGGTCCAAGACGAACTAGTGTAGGGAATTTATTGAAACCATTGAATTCGGAATATGGTAAAGTAGCTCCGGGTTGGGGAACTACTCCTTTGATGGGTATCGCAATGGCTCTATTTGCGATATTCCTATCTATTATTTTGGAGATTTATAATTCTTCCATTTTACTGGACGGAATTTTAATGAATTAGATTCACAAGAACTACTAAATAGCTTTTCACTACAAAGTGAAGCAGTTAGGTCTTTTTTAGCCCATTCTTTTTTTTGGTAGTTTGACCGTGGAATTTCTTTGTTTCTGTATTTCCGGAATATGAGTGTGTGACTTGTTATAATTGATCCTATGGATACTACAGAGAGCGGTTCTGTCATCTTGATACAGATGGTTTTACCTCGTCGGATATTCATTAGAGTATCCGGAACGCGCGGAATATAGGAAATAGATTACAAACTATTATAACTATGATTCATATTTAATATTAAGACCTCGCGGGCCGGACTCCAAAAAAAAGAGTGAACCAAAAAAGAGTTAAAAAAAAGAGGGTTAGAAGTGTGATAAATCGAAAGATTTTTATTCTTTTTCCCGTTTATGCTTATTTTAATTAAGGGACAAACCTTTCTTTGGATTTTTATTCAGTATATCTATTCATTGAATAAGTGATGATCCAATGATTCTTACTCAGGTAATTTTTGGACTTAGTTTGAAGGTTTTCTTGAATCATCGTGGTTGTAGTATGAATCTGAGGTTTTAATCGATTCATAGGGTCTTAACAAGAGAATTCCTATCAATAATAAAGAAAACAGAAGTAAAACCGCATTACACACAAATAAAAATAAAAAATCAAAGAAAATCAAAAAATAGGTGAATAGAGGATTCAAGAGGCCTGATCAACATAAAGACGAATGAGCCAACTTGATATTTTGGCATTATAACCACAAAGAAGAGCTTTCAGATTTTTATTCTTTCGTATCTTCAGAGAAAGGGTGAATCATAGGATTAAAGAAGTTTCAAACTTTTTATTACACATATCCGTTATAGCCAGTATTTTGGTGTTTCTGTTTGAGCCGTACGAGATGAAATTCTCATATACGGTTCTCGGAGGGGGAGTTCCCTGGATTTACCTATCTCAATAAAGTCTATGATTGGTTCGAAGAACGTCTTGAGATTCAGGCGATTGCAGATGATATAACTAGTAAATACGTTCCTCCCCATGTCAACATATTTTATTGTTTAGGCGGAATTACGCTTACTTGTTTTTTAGTACAAGTAGCTACGGGATTTGCTATGACTTTTTACTATCGCCCGACCGTTACTGAGGCTTTTGCTTCTGTTCAATATATAATGACTGAAGCTAACTTTGGTTGGTTAATCAGATCAGTTCATCGATGGTCGGCAAGTATGATGGTCCTAATGATGATCCTGCACGTATTTCGTGTGTATCTCACCGGTGGCTTTAAAAAACCTCGCGAATTGACTTGGGTTACAGGTGTAGTTCTGGCTGTATTGACCGCATCTTTTGGCGTGACTGGTTATTCCTTACCTCGGGACCAAATTGGTTATTGGGCAGTCAAAATTGTAACAGGCGTACCGGAAGCTATTCCTGTAATAGGATCGCCTTTGGTAGAGTTATTACGCGGAAGTGCTAGTGTAGGACAATCCACTCTGACCCGTTTTTATAGTTTACACACTTTTGTATTACCTCTGCTTACTGCCGTATTTATGTTAATGCACTTCCCAATGATACGTAAGCAAGGCATTTCGGGTCCTTTATAAAGAATAAATAATATAGATCATAGATATTTGTAATCAGTCATTTATCACTTCACTCAGGGTAGAAACGATAGGATTTCATTGCTATAAATATGGATTATTGAAAAGAATAAAACATGTATTTGGATATTTCCCTTCAACCCCCCAAAAATTGTATTATTTATTTGACACTAATGGTTGAAGGGAATTCTCTGAAGAGAAAATGGATTATGGGAGTGTGTGACTTGAACTATTGATTAGTCCGTGCAGATATATGCCTTATCTGCCACATTTGTTTGAATTCACAACTAAATGTGTCTTTGTTCCAACTACCACGTAAGCCCCATACAGAGGATAGGCTGGTTCACTTGAAGAGAATCTTTTCTATGATCAGACTTGATCATGTCTCATGTCATTCATGAACAGGCTCCGTAAGATCCAGTAGAATAGGTGATGCGTCATAATCCAGATTATGTTTTATCTATTTCACTTACTTAATAGTATGGAAATGCATTCATT